GAAGATAACTATTTATGATATGAATATGAAGACTAAAAACTATGAAGGCTATAAATAATATAGCATAAAACATAAAAACAGGCTGGATAAATAAAAAAAACATAAATATATAAATATGATGTGTCATGATATGTATATTAGTATTAGTGGGGGATTATGGGACAAAAAATAAATCCACTTGGTTTCAGACTTGGTATAACCCAAGGTCATCATTCTTTGTGGTTTGCACAACCAACAATGTATTCCGAAGGTCTACAAGAAGATCAAAAAATACGAGACTTTATCAAAAATTCTCTACAACAAAATATAAAAATATCCTCTGGCATTGAGGGAATTGCACGTATAGAGATTCAAAAAGGAGTTGATCTGATTCAGGTCCTAATCTATATAGGATTCCCAAAGTTATTAATAGAGGGTAGAGCTCGAAGAATCGAAGAATTACAGATGAATGTACAAAAAGAATTAAAGTGTATGAACCGAAAACTCAATATTGCTATCACAAGAATTGCAAATCCTTATGGACATCCTTATATTCTTGCAGAATTTATAGCTGGACAATTAAAAAACCGAGTTTCATGTCGTAAAGCAATGAAAAAAGCTATTGAACTGGCTGAACAGGCGGGTACAAAAGGAATTCAAGTACAAATTGCAGGGCGTATCAATGGAAAAGAAATTGCACGTGTTGAATGGATCAGAGAAGGTAGGGTTCCTCTACAAACTATTCGAGCTAAAATCGATTATTGTTCTTATACTGTTAAAACTCTTTATGGAGTACTAGGAATAAAAATTTGGATATTTGGGGACGAAAACAAATAAACCCGTACTTTCTTTGTTTTTGTGTTGTACCTCCAGAACAGAAAATTACAAACTTTTTGATTTTTTATTCGTTTTCTCTTCAATAAAAAAAACGAGAAATTCTAGCAATTATATTCTATAGGTTTGAATAAAAATTCGATTGATAATTTCATCTTGATATAATTGCTATGCTTAGTCCCAAACGAACCAAATTCCGTAAACAACATAGAGGGCGAATGAAAGGAATATCTTGTCGAGGTAATAATATTTCTTTCGGTAGATATGCTCTTCAGGCACTTGAACCCGCGTGGATTACATCTAGACAAATAGAAGCGGGGCGCCGGGCAATGACACGGCATGTACGCCGCGGGGGGAAAATCTGGGTGCGCATATTTCCAGACAAACCAGTTACGGTAAGACCTGCAGAAACACGTATGGGTTCGGGAAAAGGGTCTCCGGAATATTGGGTAGCTGTCGTTAAACCCGGTAGAATACTTTATGAAATGGGCGGAGTCGGAGAAAATATAGCCCAAAAGGCAATTTCAATAGCGGCTTCAAAAATGCCTATACGAACTCAATTCATTACATTACTTCTGGATAAAAATGTAGAAGATGGAATCCAGCCAAACTAAACCAAACTAAAGAAAAAAGCCTACGGGGATAAAAAAACAATTGCAAGTTTTTTTTTGACAAACCAATATTTCTTTTTTTTACTTCTCCTTTTAAATTTTAAAGAAGAGATTCAAAAAATGATTCAACCTCAAACCCATTTGAATGTAGCGGATAACAGTGGGGCCCGAGAATTAATGTGTATTCGAATCATCGGGACTAGTAATCGACGATATGCTCAGATAGGTGACATTATTGTTGCTGTGATCAAGGAAGCATTGCCAAATACACCCCTCGAAAAATCAGAAGTGATCAGAGCTGTAATTGTACGTACTTGTAAAGAATTCAAACGTGACAATGGTATGATAATCCGATATGATGACAACGCTGCAGTTGTCATTGATCAAGAAGGAAATCCAAAAGGAACTCGAATCTTTGGTGCGATCGCCCGGGAATTGAGACAATTAAATTTCACTAAAATAGTTTCACTAGCACCTGAGGTATTATAAATATAGAAGAAGAGTCCTTGATAGAGTTTATACTAAAAAATTTTCTGAAATAGATGAAATTCATTAGTAGAATGTGTCTGACGCATATACTTTGAAACTAAATTGATAAACTAAGAAACTAAACTGATAAACTAAGAATTTCAAAATGTAAAAAAAAAAAGAACATGTCAATATACCTAAAACTATAGACAACACCCCTTTTAGTTTATCATGGCTAGGGACACTCTTGCTGACATAATAAACTCTCTACGAAATGCGGATATGAATAGAAAAGGAACGATTCGAGTATCATGTACTAACATCACCAAAAACATTATTAAAATACTTTTACGAGAGGGTTTTATTGAAAACGCCAGGAAACATCGTGAAAGCGAAAAGTCTTTTTGTGTTTTAAAGCTACGACATAGAAAGGGGCTACAAAAACCTCGTTTGAATTTAAAACGAATAAGTCGACCCGGTCTACGAATCTATTCTAATTATCAACGAATTCCGAGAATTTTAGGCGGAATGGGGATTGTAATACTTTCTACTTCTCGGGGTATAATAACAGATCGAGAGGCTCGACTAGAAGGAATCGGCGGAGAACTTTTGTGTTATATATGGTAATTTTTCTGATATCCGAATTTTCTTCGGAACTTCCTTTTTGTTAAAAAAAAAAAAAAAGAAAGGAAAGGAAAAGGGCGGGTTTCTAATCTCACTCCTCCTACATTAATTAGTTAATACTTTAATTTAAGGGGGTTTTACGTGGAATGAAAGAACAAAAATGGATTCATGAAGGTTTAATTACTGAATCACTTCCCAATGGTATGTTTCGGGTTCGTTTAGATAACGAAGATTTCATTTTAGGTTATATTTCGGGAAGAATACGGCGCAGTTTTATACGTATACTACCTGGGGATAGGGTAAAAATTGAAGTAAGTCGTTATGATTCAACTAGAGGACGTATAATTTATAGACTCCGCAATAAAGATTCGAACGATTAAGTAGTTTTTTCTACTTTTAATTTTCCCATCTCGAGAGATAAAATCGGCAAGGTTCCAATCGAAAGAAAGATATTTTCTTCCTATAAGTATATTGAGAATTCAGTTTGGGAATGACAAATATGAAAATAAGAGCCTCTGTTCGTAAAATTTGTGAAAAATGTCGACTGATCCGTAGACGAGGACGAATTATGGTAATTTGTTCTAACCCTAAACATAAACAAAGACAAGGCTAATCTTTCTAAAAATTTGAAATAATTTTGATTTCATTTTTAATATATATATATATTTATTATTTATTCATATATTATTTTAGAATATAAAAAATAGAAATAAATAATAACTATAATAAATCATAGTAATAGTCAAAACAAAATAATAAAAAGAAAGATCTTTATAAGAACATGATGTAGAAAAAAGGAGCTATTTTGACATAAGATGGGTATATCTCTAACTTATATTTATGTATTTTTGAGAGAATAAAAATGAGAGAATAAAATATGGCAAAAACTATACCAAAAATGGGTTCACGTAGGGGTGGACGTATCGGATCACGGAAGAATGCACGTAGAATACCAAAAGGAGTTATTCATGTTCAAGCAAGTTTCAATAATACCATTGTGACTGTGACGGATGTACGGGGTCGGGTTATTTCTTGGTCCTCCGCTGGCATGTGTGGATTCAAGGGTACAAGAAGAGGGACACCTTTTGCTGCCCAAACTGCGGCAGGAACCGCTATTCGTGCAGTAGTGGATCAAGGGATGCAACGAGCAGAAGTTATGATAAAAGGTCCTGGCCTCGGACGAGATGCGGCATTAAGAGCTATTCGTAGAAGTGGTATACTGTTAAGTTTCGTACGGGATGTAACTCCTATGCCACATAATGGCTGCCGGCCCCCTAAAAAAAGACGCGTGTAAAAAAAAGCAAAGCATTGAAGAGATTTCAAGAGAAATAAATAATTCAATGATTTGAGAAAATTCTATTACTTATGGTTCAAGAGAAAGTAAGAGTATCTACTCGGACACTACGGTGGAGGTGTGTTGAATCCAGAAAAGACAGTAAGCGCCTTTTTTATGGACGCTTTATTCTGTCTCCACTTATGAAGGGTCAAGCCGAGACAATAGGGATTGCGATGCGGAGAGCTTTGCTTGGAGAAATGGAAGGAACATCTATCACACGTGCAAAATCTGAAAAAATACCACATGAATATTCTACCATAATGGGTATTCAAGAATCGATACATGAGATTTTAATGAATTTGAAAGAAATTGTATTGAGAAGTAATTTGTATGGAATTCAAGACGCTTCTATTTGCATCAAGGGTCCGGGTTATGTAACTGCTCAAGACCTCATCTTACCCCCTTCTGTCGAAATCGTTGATAATACACAGCATATAGCTATACTAACGGAGCCTGTTGATTTTTGTATTGGATTACAAATCGAGAGGTATCGCGGATATCATAAAAAAACGACCAATAACTTACAAGACGGAAGTTTTCCTATCGATGCTGTATTCATGCCTGTTCGAAATACAAATTATAGTATTCAGTCTTATGGAAATGGAAGTCAAAAAGACGAGATACTTTTTCTCGAAATATGGACAAATGGAAGTTTAACCCCTAAAGAAGCACTTCATGGAGCCTCTCGGAATTTGATTGATTTATTTATTCCTTTTCTACACGGGGAAGAAAAAAACTTACATTTCGAAAATGATCCGTACAAGATTAATTTAACTCCTTTTACTTTTCATAATAGATTTACAAAATTAAAGAAAAACAAAAAAAAAATAGCATTGAAATCTATTTTTATTGATCAATTAGAATTGACTCCTAAGACCTATAATTGTCTCAAGAGATATAATATACATACATTATTAGATCTTTTAACTAAGAGTCAAGAAGAACTTATGAAAATGGAACATTTTCGCAGTGAAGATTTGAAACATATTTTGAATATTCTAGAAAAAAAAAATTTCGCAATTTCTTTTCCAAACGAGCCACTTTAAACCCATTGTATTTGTTTTATAAAACGAAACAAATACAATGGATATGGATTTTGAATTGGGGATCTTTAGCACAATCAATATATTCAGACTAGATCAACAAAT